AAATAGAACCCCCCGCCGTATACAAAATAAATTTTGTAGCCGAGTACAGACGTTTCTTTCCTCCCCACATAGATAGAAGTAGATAAACAGGAATTAATTCTAACTCCCACATAATGAAAAAAAGTAAAAGGTCTCGAGAAGAAAATAATCCTATTTGAGCACTGTACATCGCTAACATCAGGAAATTAAATAACCGAGAATCCCGAGTAACCGGCCAAGCTGCTAAAGTCGCTAAAGTGGTGATGAATCCCGTTAGTAAAATAGGTCCTATAGAAAGTCCATCTATTCCTAATCTCCAATGGAAATCAAACAACTGTATCCATTTATAATCCTCCATCAGTTGGATTAATGGATCATCTGTTTGGAAATGATAACAGAATGTATAGGCCGTTAGAAGGAGTTCGAAAATACATATAAATATAGTATACCAACGGATGACCCTATTTCCTCTATGGGGAAGAAAAAAAATTAAGGAACCTGCAAATATTGGCAAAATTACAATTATTGTTAACCAAGGAAAATAATTCGTAGTAAAGACAAGATAGACTTGGACCAGAAAAAAACCCGTGCTCAAAATATTTTGAGCACGGGTTTTGTCGGTAAAAAAAATAAAATGGATTCAAGTAAAATTTTTTCGAACGTATCAATAAGCTAGACCCATACTGCGGGTTGTTTCATGCCATAAATAAACTCGAACACTCAAGAAATCCGTTGGACAGGCGGATTCACATCTTTTACAACCAACGCAGTCTTCGGTTCTTGGAGCAGAAGCAATTTGTTTAGCTTTACATCCGTCCCAAGGTATCATTTCTAATACATCGGTCGGGCAAGCTCGGACACATTGAGTACATCCTATACACGTATCATAAATCTTTACTGAATGTGACATTGAATCTATACATTTTTGAAAGTAATAAATTTTCGACCTAGTAAACTTAATTAACAAATCCTATATTTAGATACCAGATGAATCAACAAGTTATCAGAATTTTTCGAATAAATCTACTTCTGGATTGGTTTATGAGAAAGGTCCAAAATACTTTGATTTCTTAGGTTTTTGAAAACAAGGTCATACTTTAATTTAATATAGCAAACATACTAATTCGAATTCCTTTATGAATATTAGAATTTATATGATTAATACTAGTTATTCAACAAATTCGATTGGTTAATACGAGTTGATTTTCGGTTACGATAAATTGATGAAACAATAGCCAGTCCAATAGCCGCTTCAGCGGCTGCAATAGCTATAACAAAAATTGAAAAAATGTCTCCTTTTAATTGACGATTATCAAAAAAATCAGAAAATGTTACAAAATTGATATTAACTGCATTCAATATAAGTTCAAGACACATAAGAGCTCTAACCATATTTCGACTTGTGATCAATCCATAGATACCGATAGAAAATAAATAGGCACTCAAAACAAGTACATGTTCGAGCATCATTAACCAACTCCTTATCAATCTTATTAATTTCAATCTAAACAACAATGCAATCCTCAATGCAATCGATTCGATTGAATCACATATAACAAAAATTCCATACTTAAATTTCTTTTTTATTATTGACGAGCTACAGCAATTGCACCTATTAAAGCAACTAAAAGAATTATTGAAACGAGTTCAAATGGAAGAAAAAAATCTGTTGATAAATGAACTCCAATTTGTTGACTATTAGTTATCAAATCTTGCTCTAGAATCTGGTTTGATTTTGTAGTCCAAATAATACCGTACCATGACATATCTGGAATAGTAGTAATTAGTGAAATAAAAAGACCTGTACAAACCACCGAAGTAACTCCATCCCCAATAGTCCAAAGATGAAAATCTTTGTAATATTCTGAGCCATTCATGAACATCACAGCAAAAATGATTAAAACATTTATAGCTCCTACGTAAATAAGCAGCTGCGCAGCAGCTACAAAGTAGGAGTTCAATAGAATATAGAATAAAGATATACAAACAAGAACGAATCCCAATGAAAAGGCAGAATAAATTGGATTGGGAAGTAATACCACTCCTAGACCTCCTAAGATTAGACCCGACCCCAGAAAGACTAAAAGAAAATCGTGTATTGGTCCAGGTAAATTCATTTAAAAAATATATAAATTGAGATATTTCATGAGTTTATTGATCTGAGCAGAAAAAAAAGAAGTGATTCTATTTTTTATGGTACTCCTTAACTAAATGAAATTTAAATGGGTCTGGGTTGATATAGATAGTGTTATTGGAGTATTCTAATTCAATATCCGAAAAATGGTTTGAAACTATATTATATATATTTTGAAATCATTACTCTAATGTAGAAATACATTTTCAATCCAAATAAAAGGACCAACTAATAAAAGGTTTGTATTCATATTAAAAAAATCATATCCTTTTAGATCCAAATAGATCCAAATTGAGCCTTAATTAATATTTTTTAATATTAATTAATATGAATTTTAATTTTATTTGTTTAATCAAAGGGTTCTATCCATTTTTTATTTGGGGTGAA